ACATTTTTGGGGAAATTCAGATTACTATTATAAGAAATTCAGATTACTATTATAATTAGAAAAATTTATGGTTAGCTTAGTGGAACTAAAAAACTTAAGTATCCAGGCTCCGTTTAGAAAAAGCCCAATTGGAAATAGATCTATGATTACTATTTGTATCATAAACGATTTCTTTTTGTAAAGAGAAGCCATCTCAAACTCTTAATCAATCGAGTAATATTAATATGCATGAATACATCAAATTTTTGGCGGAAGGCATAAAAATTGAAAAAGGGGGGAAGTCATAACAAAAAGAAGTGGTAATGGAATCATTTGTCCTATATGTACAAATAAAAATCGGGCGTATCCTTACCCGGAGTAGAGCATAAACCTAAAAAGATTAACAGGGCCCATTCAGGAACAAGAAAACGACATTGTGATTTGGATTAGATCTCGATGAAACAATATATCAATAAGAAGTTAATTCGATAAGTTTAGTGACTTCTTTTTTTTTCTTTTCTATTATTTTTCTATTACAAGAATATTATACGAAAGGGAGCAAAAACCTGTCTTTTTTTAAAAATCGAAGAAAAGTCCTTTCGTTAGAAGTCAGAAAGAGCCTTCTACGAATATAAAATACGAATATAAAAAAAGAAAGAGGATTGGAATCTGCACATTGATTCTTTTTTTTGCAATTTTTTGTTGAACCGTATGCACCAAAAGGCGCCTGTACGGTTCGTAAGGGATATAATTTTACCCTAATCAACCGACTTTATCGAGAAAGATTACTTTTTTTAGGACAAGAGGTTGATAGCGAGATCTCGAACCAACTTATTGGTCTTATGGTATATCTCAGTATAGAGAATGATACCAAAGATCTCTATTTGTTTATAAACTCTCCCGGCGGATGGGTTATCCCTGGAGTGGCTATTTATGATACAATGCAATTTGTGCGACCAGATGTACAGACAATATGCATGGGATTAGCCGCTTCAATGGGATCTTTTATCTTGGCCGGAGGAGAAATTACCAAACGTCTAGCATTCCCTCACGCTCGGCGCCAATGAGGTTTTTATTTGAGAGAAAAAAATAAGACTATGCCTTCGCCATATGAATATTAAGTAATAATAGCATGGCACTTTGAATTCGATATCAAAATAAAACAATTTTTATTGTTTTTTCAAAACATTTGATTATGTATCGAGAGAGTAGTATGAGATAAAAGGTATTTCCTGTTTTTTATATTGGAGATTCCAGTTCAGCGTCACAAACTTTTTTATTTTCACACCGGGGGCTTAGTTGTATTCTGAAAGAGTTCGAAATAAAAAAAAAGATTATTTTTTTCCTTAATTTTACAAAAAGCAACTTTGGGATTGCTGAAACACAGACAAACCAAATAATCTTAATAATAAATATATATAAAGCAACGGAACCATCATAGTATTTTTGAACTCCTACGAAAGGAAGGGTGGTAATTTGATCATTTACCGATCTGGGTCTGATAGATCCTATTTTTTTCGTTGATGGAAGGTAAAGGTCAATTTTATTATAGAGCCGTATGCAATGCATAAAAGATGCCCGTACGGTTGTGGTTGTTCAATTCTATCTTTTTTTATTTTTATTCTTTATCTTTCTTTTCTATTCATCATGCAAAATAGAGGAACCCCTCTTTTGTTATACCATCAGGGTAATGATTCATCAACCTGCTAGTTCTTTTTATGAGGCACAAACGGGAGAATTTATCCTGGAAGCGGAAGAGCTGCTAAAACTGCGTGAAACCCTCACAAGGGTTTATGTACAAAGAACGGACAAACCCTTATGGGTTGTCTCGGAAGACATGGAAAGAGATGTTTTTATGTCAGCAACAGAAGCCCAAGCTTATGGAATTGTTGATGTTGTAGCGGTGGTTGAGTGAAAAGCCCGGATTTTTTCGCGCAAATTCTCGATTTCCTATTTTATATTTTTGCTGAATTTACTAGAAAATTAAATAGAAGTAATTAAAAATCATCAGGTTAGGATCGATCTAAACCAGCCCATTATTTATATGATATGATTCAACATGCCAACTATTAAACAACTTATTAGAAATACAAGACAGCCAATCAGAAATGTCACAAAATCCCCCGCGCTTCGGGGATGCCCTCAGCGTCGAGGAACATGTACTAGGGTGTATGTGCGACTCGTTCAGATCATGAGCTGGGATAAAAGAAAGAAAACCTTTTCTAGTATCAATGATCAGTACCGGGGAATAGGATAGAATAGAAAAAGAAGTCCGTTCAATTCAGTATAAAAAAAAATCTATCCATTCTATTGTGTATGAAATTTATGGTTTCCATTGGTGCAAATCCAATCACCTCTATTTAAGATAAGAAGCAATTCTCCATTGGTCGCAAATGGTTATCCATTAAGCGGAGAAAATCCTACTTAAAAATAAAAACATAAAACTTAGGCCCCTCTTGCAAGAACGGACTAACAGGGTTAGCTACCCAGCCAACTTTCATAATTAAATACCGTTACTGTGTAAGTAGATCTAATCGTGAAAGACCTATTACTAGATAATTCATGGGTAGAGCCAAAGAATGTGAACTATACAAGTTACCAATAACATTGATTAAATGAAGTAAAGGCTCCGGTGTATAGAGAAAACCTCACCGTTTAAGAAGTAACCATATAAACGAAGGAAGCCACTATTTCTTTATCCATTTATATTTTTTATTTATTATATTTTGATACCTAGTAAAATGAAATTTCTTATTTCGAAGTGAAATGTCTAGAAAAAAGAAAAATAGCGGTCGGGAAGGTTATAGTAGCCAAAGTCATTGGAATTTTTAGTTTATACATTGGAAAAAAGCTTTGTTATTAATAGACTAGGAAAGGGAAAAAGAATAACTGAAAGAAAGGAAATCTATTAGTTATTCGTCAAAGTTTCATTTATTCAATGACCAGAATTAGACGGGGAAATATAGCTCGGAGACGTAGAACAAAAATTCGTTTATTTGCATCAAGCTTTCGAGGGGCTCATTCAAGACTTACTCGAACAATTACTCAACAGAAAATAAGAGCTTTGGTTTCGTCGCATCGGGATAGGGATAAGCAAAAGATAAATTTTCGCCGTTTGTGGATCACTCGAATAAACGCAGTAATTCGTGAAATAGGGGTATCCTATAGTTATAGTAGATTAATACACGACCTATATAAGAAACAGGTGCTTCTTAATCGTAAAATACTTGCACAAATAGCTATATCAAATAAAAATTGTCTTTATATGATTTCCAATGAGATCATAAAATAAAAGAAGTACATTGGAAAGAATCCACCGGAATAATTTAAACGGAGTTCCCCGGAGAATGAACTCCGGGAGGGTAAAGTCAAAATAAATATGATAAAAAAATAGTAAAACTGAATGAACACACTCAAAAAAAATCTTTATTCTTGCCCGATTCTTTTTTTTTTTCTTACGACACGATAATTAAATCCATATTTTTCATATTTTTCGAACAAAACATCAATCTGCGTTTGAGTTCGGATTTTACTTTTTTTTAGTCAAGTGAAGAAAGAGTAAGCCTATTTATGTCTGGCTCGAAGACCCGCAGTTCTGGTGGTCGACTCGGTTCTTTCAAACTGTTTCTCATTATTAAGAAAAGGTAACAAAGATAAAATACGAGCTTGTTTTATAGCAATAGTAATTAATCGTTGTTGTTTCAAGGTCAATCTATTCACCCGTCTAGATAATATTTTTCCTTGTTCGCTAATAAATCGACTAATTAAACTCATGTTTCTATAATCAATTCGATCCCCCGATTGAATCGGGGGCAAACGCCTACGAAAAGATCGCTTGGATTTAAGAAAAGGCCGCTTGGATTTATCCATGGTTTGTTTAGTTTATTCCTTATCCCGAAAATCCTATTTCGGTCGGATCTAAAATGAATTAGAATAAATAGGATTTGGTTTGTTTATATTTAATTATGTTATATATAGAATATTTAACTATGTTCTATATAGAAATGTCATTTTTACCCTTCCTTGGAAGGGTTACATACAAGTGCTCGATTCGATCTATTTCTTTATCTCCCCATGAATCATATGTTTGTAACAAAATGGACAGAATTTTCTCAATTCCAATCGATTAGGCGTGTTGTGACGATTCTTTTCAGTAATATATCTGGAAATACCCGTTGATACCTTATTAACACCGTTTCGAACACAACCGGTACATTCCAAAATAACCGTTATTCGGACATCTTTTCCCTTGGCCATGAACCCCCTTTGGATTTTTGATTTACTCAACTCTTCTATTTTCGATCCGAAACGAAGAAGAAGGAAGGAAGGATAAATAGAAGTTATTAACTTGAAATCCAATTATGAAAACTTTCGCTGCAATCAATATACTAAAAAAATTTATAAACTTTATTTCAAATTCAAATCACAGTATTTCATTTACATTTAAGTACCTTGTATAAGAGTCTTGTCCTAGATCTAGGCCCCACCCTGTTTATTCTACCTCCATCCCTAGTTAATTTTTGAATTGAATAATTTATTTAATTCAAACTTGAACCCAAGTCTCGAAGCTGTTGAATACACCTTTTCTTTTTTTCTCTTTCCTCCCTCTTATTCTAAAAGGAAAAAGGGAAAAAAGAGAAAAAGGGGGCAAAGGATTAGTCACAAATATTTAATTGTATCTCGAATCTCCGTTATTTGGTACCGTATCAATAACTAGAATCAAAAAAAGGGGAATGTCAATGCATCTGGGAAAAAACGATTAATCTCTATCAATAGACCTGCTAAAGACCCGAACCATAGAGTACTTAATACCGGTGCCACGGAAAGATATGTTTTTAGATCTCGCATTTAAAAATCTCCTTCCTTCTTTTATTGTAATCTAAAATGGTAATACATAAATGATCAGATGCATATGCAGTTAAGAACCTTGTACACGGAATCCCTAATTCAAATTTAAATGTACAACTATCCAGTAAATAAAATTTTTTCTTAAAACATAAAAAAACGCTCCTCTCTTCCCG